TTGAAAGATCATTTAACGTAGTTGAAATAACTGAATTTTTTGTTGTTCGATCAAGTACGGGAAACTTAATGGAATTCATAATTGTTTCAATGGTTTTTTTTTTACTTTTTTTTTTATTATTATTGTACAAGTATTCGGGAAACGAACTAAGACCATTCCAATGCTCCTTTTCGCCATGCATAAACTAAACCAAGAATTAGGATAAGCACGAAAATGAAAGCTTCTAGAAAAGCAGATACCCCCAGTACATCGAAACTCATTGCCCACGGATACAGAAAAACAGTTTCAACATCAAAAACAACAAAAACTAGAGCAAACATATAATAACGGATTCTAAATTGTAACCAAGCATCCCCGATCGGTTCTATACCTGATTCATAACTCGAAAGTTTCTCCGGCCCCTTCCTAATTGGAGATAAAACTCCGGAAATTAGAAATGCCAAAACAGGAATAGCACTTGATATTATTAAAAATGCCCAGAAAATATCATATTCGTAAAGCAGAAACATAGACGAACTCCTATGAATGTGGAAAAAATACCCGCTTAGTCAATTCCAATCGGAGTGGATTGGGCAAGGGATATAGAACTCTTGAGTCAAAACAAAAATTCAGGTTAATTGAATTTGAATCATTTATTTTCGTTTGGTTGCTGTGGTAGACGTCTCATTTTAAGATTTATTTATTGTAATCTTATTTTCAGTACACTTATTACTTAATATTTCCATGTTTCTATTACTAATAGTTTCTAATATTAATAATATATTAATAATATGATTAATAACTAGTAATTTTTTTTTTTTATTTCTGTTTATGAAATTTTGTTTATGTTTTATTAAAATAAAAAAAAAAAAGATTTAGAAAAATCTCTTCGTTTTTTAAATTATGACGTATGAAAAAATCCAGTAAGACTTTACCATACCCATCTTACTTAGTATTAGATAGATTTAATTTGGGTTGAATTTAATTAGATTTCTTTTTTTCTTTTTAAACAAGGCCGTGTCAGAAAAAAAGTAACCAAGATTGAGTGGGGATACAAAAAAAGAAAGTATTATGAACTTTTTGATTGTAGCCAGTGAACAAGGAAAATTCATATAAAAAAATACAACTATGAAAATTAATGAAGAAAAAAAGTGTATTCTAAATTATAAAGTAAGTATCTATCTAGATATATCGATAGATAGATAGTGATTGGCTCCATTGAAATAAAATTAGGTTTTCCGTTTTATTCTGAACGATCCCCAGGACTTATGGTTTATGGTATGGGAATTTTTTTTATGAACCAAGCAATTGAAAGTAACCAGTTAGAAATAAAGAATACAATAATTAAGTAAAAAAAATTATCCAATTATTTTGATTTGAATGTGATTTATTAGAATCAATTTCTTAGTTAGGGCTATACGGACTCGAACCGTAGACCTGCTCGGTAAAAGAGTTCGAACTTATTATTATCAAAATGATTCGAACTCTTTCAAAGACCCAACATGCATTTTTTTTTGCATTGGGCTCTTTCATTAACTGATAGAAAGATCAGTTAGTCTACCATATTTTTTCTTAAAAAAAAGATAAGAAATGGTTCCAAGTACTCTGATTGATTATTTTTGAATTCTAATACAATACAGACGAACTACCAAAGTGTTTCAAAGAAGGGTTGGGTTCTCTTGACGTAGGTTTGCTTTTGGTCTAGATCAACTTAAGTTAAATATAGTCTCTAACATCCTGATTAAAAAATCAAACATGAAACTTGATACACCTTAAGGTTCATAGGACGAAAAGATCTTTTTTGAGTTCCTTATACTCATTCTGCCTAGCATTGAGTAGACTGGGTATTCACCCTATCAATATCTCAAATCAATGATGGGTTCTATTCATTCCCTACCTAACGGGGTACTTTAATAGGACCTAATGTCAGGCTATTGTTCTCCTCTTTTTTTCCTAAAAAAAAAGTCATGGAGTAAGACATCGATTTATTAATAAGATCAATCAATTAGTTTGATTGCGTGATGGACTCCTTTGAAAAACTTTGGCGCACGTGTAAACGAGGTGCTCTACCTAACTGAGCTATAGCCCTTGTGTTTGTGATACACATTTTATCTTATCATGTAGATAATTTCTTGTCAAGATTTATATTACATGATCGAACATTATATTTCTTTGATCTCGTTGTTTATTAGTATTGCTTAGAAATACTATTGGATTTATAATCCTATCGATGTGATAGGTATCCCTTTTCCTTCTCTTTAACGATGATAAATAACCTACTTAACTCAGTGGTTAGAGTATTGCTTTCATACGGCAGGAGTCATTGGTTCAAATCCAATAGTAGGTATAACTTATTAGACACCATGATCAATGGTGTCTAATAAGTTTTTGTAACCAGCTTTTTTTTTGACACGTCTGCTAGTTACAAAATCAAATCGTATTGAGAGCCTCGACTCGTGTCCGAGCTCGTCTGAGAGCTAGATTTGCCTCAATTGTTTGTCTCTTGCCTTCAGCTTTTCTCAAGTTAGCTTCTGCTATTTCAAGAGTTTGCTGAGCTTCTTGTGGATCAATGTCACTATTCTTCTCTGCATCATTTACTAAAATAGTGATTTCATTATTGCCTATTCTAGCAAAACCGCCCATCAGAGCCATCGTTAACCATTGGTTATTAAGGCGTATTTTCAAAATACCTATATCAACAGCTGTGGCAATCGGCGCGTGATTTGGTAATACACCAATTTGTCCACTATTAGTAGATAAAATGATTTCTTTTACTTCTGAATCCCAAACAATTCGATTCGGAGTCAGTACACAAAGATTTAAGGTCATTTCTTCAATTTACTCTCCATTTCTAAGTTCGTAGCCTTCGCAGTAGCTTCATCGATGTTACCCACTAAGTAAAAGGCCTGTTCAGGAAGAGAATCAAATTCTCCGGAAAGGATCAATTTAAACCCTCTAATTGTTTCCGCTAGACCAACATATTTTCCCGGAGAACCTGTAAATACTTCTGCTACGAAAAAGGGTTGTGATAAGAAACGCTCAATTTTTCGTGCTCTTGCTACGGTTAAGCGATCCTCTTCGGATAATTCGTCCAACCCCAGGATAGCTATAATGTCCTGAAGCTCCTTGTAACGTTGTAAAGTTTGCTTGACTTGTTGCGCAGTTTCATAATGTTCCTCGCCAACGATTCGAGGTTGTAGCATAGTTGACGTTGAATCTAAAGGATCTACCGCTGGATAGATACCTTTGGCAGCTAATCCTCTTGATAGTACGGTAGTCGCATCTAAATGTGCAAATGTGGTGGCAGGAGCGGGGTCAGTCAAATCGTCTGCAGGTACATAAACTGCTTGAATAGAGGTTATGGACCCTTTTTTCGTAGAAGTAATTCTTTCTTGTAAAGTACCCATTTCGGTACTAAGGGTGGGTTGATAACCCACAGCAGAAGGCATTCTACCCAATAAAGCGGATACCTCGGATCCTGCTTGTACGAAACGGAAGATATTGTCGATAAATAGAAGTACGTCTTGCTCATTAACATCTCGGAAATATTCTGCCATAGTTAAGGCAGTCAGACCAACTCTCATACGAGCTCCCGGCGGTTCATTCATCTGACCGTAGACTAGGGCCACTTTTGATTCCCCAAGATTTTGTTCATTAATGACTCCAGATTCTTTCATTTCCATGTAAAGATCATTTCCTTCACGAGTCCGTTCGCCTACTCCACCAAATACGGATACACCACCATGAGCTTTGGCAATGTTGTTGATCAATTCCATAATTAGTACTGTTTTACCCACGCCAGCACCACCGAATAGTCCGATTTTTCCCCCACGCCGATAAGGGGCCAAAAGATCTACTACTTTAATTCCTGTTTCAAAAATAGATAATTTTGTATCTAATTGTATAAAAGCAGGCGCGGATTTATGGATAGGAGATGTTGTGCGAGTATCGACAGGACCTAAATTATCAACAGGTTCCCCAAGCACGTTAAAAATTCGTCCTAGAGTCGCTCCGCCGACTGGAACACTTAGAGGATTTCCCATATCAACCACGTCCATTCCTCTCTTTAAACCCTCTGTCGCACTCATAGCTACAGCTCTAACTCGATTATTTCCTAATAATTGCTGTACTTCACAAGTCACATTAATTTCTTGACCAAGAGTATCTCGACCCTTAACCACCAGAGCATTGTAAATATTAGGCATCTTGCCCGGGGGAAAGGCTACATCCAGTACCGGACCAATGATTTGGGCGATACGTCCCAGGTGTTTTTTTTCACGTATCGAAACCTCTGGATCCGAAGTAGTAGGATTTATTCTCATAATAAAAAAAAATATGTTAAATTTTGTTGCGAAATTTTTCGAATACAGAAAAAATCTTCGATAGCAAATTCATCGGTTAATTCAATAAAAAATGGGAGTAAGCACTCGATTTCGTTGGTACCACCCAAGCGAATGTGCAATTCAATTTTTTACTTATTCAATGAAGGAATAGTCATTTTCAAGCTCAACTAACCGAAACCGAGTTTTAAAATAACAAATATATGAATAAAAAAAATTTTGCGGAAAGTCTTTGATTTATTTATCATAATAGAATAGGCAAGACTTTTTTTTATCTAGCGAATTCGAAACGGAACTCTATTTATGATTCATTATTTCGATCTCATGAGCCTTTTTTTTTTTTTCGTATTTTCATTTTAGCATATCCGGTTATGCGTCCCATCTATTCATCCCTAACCCCCCCTTATTTTTCATTTTCATGGATGAATTCCGCATATTGTCATATCTAGGATTTACATATACAACATATATTACTGTCAAGAGTGATTTGATTATTATTTTAATATTAAATATTTCGATTTATAAAAAGTCAAAGATTCAAAACTTGAAAAACAAGTATTAGGTTGCGCTATACATATGAAAGAATATACAATAATGATGTATTTGGCGAATCAAATATCATGGTCTAATAAAGAATCATTCTGATTAGTTGATAATTTTGTGAAAGATTCCTGTGAAAAA